ATATTCATAGAGATAGGGGACATAATTCACATGGATATAGTAAGTCTCGCTTGGGCTGTTTTAATGGTAGTCTTTACATTCTCCCTTTCACTCGTAGTATGGGGAAGAAGTGGACTCTAGGGATACTACTAATTGAGTTGAGTAATCGAATTGTATCAATTGCTTACTAGATCATTCTGCGAAGCGTTTTAAAATAAAAATATATCGATTTCGAAAAATCTACTGGAATCCAGTAATATATGAATAAGAACCTTTTGATCCAACAAATATTTCAATGATTTGATTCCCATGTTCGTATTTCGAATCTCAAAGGAATTCACATGATAGGAAATTTTTTCCAACCTAATTATTCCTAAATATTCTATTTCAATGAACCAGCTCTTGCCAGAATTATGGATATTACAATGAGGAACAACCAACCACATTTTTTTTTATTTCTTTTCCTCTTTCTTTACTTTACTGTTCAAAGAGTAAGTCGTTCTGTTATTACGTAGATACATACTTTATTCTACTGGAAACGACATAGACATAGTGGTTGTCCAAAGAGGTACTACGCATAATAAGATCTTGCTTGTCTTGGGTGATTCATGCACATTTACCGTTTTATACTTCTAGGAATCTTCTTTAGGCTTTATCGACTCACCTCATGTCATGGTTCAAGCATGAAAAATAAGGGGGTCCACTACCCCTTTTCCAAATCCGAAGAAGTAATTGATTGAGCCCATAACAGATGATCCAAGGAGTTCTATAGTAACTTCTTCGGGATGCTAAAAAAAAAATGACTTGATTTTGTTTTCTTTTATCTAAGCCCATACTATTCTTCCTCCAGCGATTATTTTCAATATAGATCCCGGGATCTATATTGAAAATAATCAGAAACCTAGGAATTAGAAGAGTTAACGTTCGATTATTTCGGATTGATCGGAATCAACACAAATAGATGTAGCGAAGAAATGGAATTGGAGTTCTATTTATATGTACATATATCTAATTTACATGTACATATAAATAGATACATACGGTAAGATTAATCTATATCAAGCCCATATCTTTATACAATGTAACTTTATACAATACAATAATAATAATAGATAGTGTGGTAGAAAGAACTATATGAATCTTTCTACCATATTATCTATTATACTACTGATTCCAATCCGCTGATTTCATTTAAAACTTGGAATTTGAATCTCTTTCATTTATTGAATCCTTGATAAGAACTAATCAATCAAGTTTCATTCAAATTAATCATTTTGACTGACTGTTTTTACGTAGATGATAAGTAAAAAAGCAGTAGGAACTAGAATGAACAGCGCAGTAGCAATAAATGCGAGAATATTGACTTCCATAATCTCATCGTTTTGTTTTTCTTTGCAATAACTCGGGATCTAATCCCATAGAGATGATAAGTCTTTCTCCTGTAAATTTAATGGGATAGATTACATCCTGATGATACTGAATCGGATCAATATCATGAATAACAATATCTGATCTATCAAATCGATTCATCGTCGAGAATTGAATTGAATAGTATAACATAGAAAGAGCTTTTATCCATACCGAACCATACCGAATCAAAAATGGGATTCCTGATCCAATCAAGAATCCCATTGAATTTATCCTATTTTTCCACTCTTTCTTTTCTATAATCTACCGTCTTCCTTAGTCTTCCTTATACAATCATCTGATGAGGTATCACCCCACCGGTGTTCCATCGGTCACAGACCCAAACAGTAGGAGTGAAATGGAAAAAGAAATGAGTTAAATTCTAAGCGAAGCTTTGTGATGATCTAATCTTCTTGGAAGACAGAGAAGTGTGATAAAGATTGGTCCCGGTAGCAAAGATCTAATATTCCAAAAAATTCACTATATTTTTTTTTTTTATTTTATTTATTGATTTTGTTCTTTCTTCGACGGGACCCATTAAAAAAAAAAAAAGAAAAAGATTCTTAATTCCCTCCCTAGAACAGAAGGGGCGGATCTTTGTTTGATCTTTTATTAGTATCCTCTTTCCTTGGATTGGGACTGGGACACATCCATCAAAGATTCAGTATGCAATTTGAATGAGATAGAAAAATGGTTTTCAATTAGTAATTGAGGTTACACAAAATTGGAGCTAAAAAGGGAGGTAGGTTTAATCTGAAAAGTACTCTCTGTCGCTGCCGAAGTAACTATGTTAATTGTGTATCGTACAATAAACGAATGCAATTTGTGTATGTGCTCCTGGGAAACATATAAGTACTCTATCCCATTCCATTGATCAGGAGTCATCGAAAAAGCCAGACCGGTATGGTCTCTATTCTTAGAATCCTGAATAGGGTGATACGATACCGCCGATCACTCTACATATTTCTCTCCCCCATCAATCGATACTAGTTGAAGTAATGGAAATTCCCATATTTGTCCGATGAGAAATTCGAAGCGAAAAACGAAAGAAATAAGGATCCCTCCGCCGGGAATTAGATCCTGCTCCTTGTCCGCCCTCTTCACAGAAAATGGAGAGATGAGTTGATGGATTTATCGGATCCTAGTTCGGGATTGACGGGGCTCGAACCCGCAGCTTCCGCCTTGACAGGGCGGTGCTCTGACCGATTGAACTACAATCCCGGGGAAATGAGGTGTACAGCATACATCTTCGTATGATTTCATTAGAAATCATTTATTTCTATTTTAAATGGCCGTGTTTGTTGTAAAAGAAACGCGGGTTATATACCGATATCCACATAGATATAGACAATAGTGAGAATTAAAGATATTACTAGTAATCCTGTGGTTATTGCCAATCGATTAATAATCAATCTTTCAATGAAAAAGGACTTGTTTTTTCCTTTCCTTATACTTACAGTATATTAATCTAGATCGTTCGAAAGATCATAACATGCGGGAACAACAAATATATAGGGATATAGCAGAAAAAATTGACTCTTTATTCATTCCTCTATATCAGGCATTTCTGGAGGACAAATTGGTTATATGATCCTCATGGATCGGCGAATTATTGGGCCGAGCTGGATTTGAACCAGCGTAGACATATCGCCAACGAATTTACAGTCCGTCCCCATTAACCGCTCGGGCATCGACCCAGGAAGAATCAATTCTAGGCTTATTGATAATCCATGATTAACTTCCTTTAGTAGCTTTAGTAGTACCCTACCCCCAGGGGAAGTCGAATCCCCGCTGCCTCCTTGAAAGAGAGATGTCCTGAACCGCTAGACGATAGGGGCCTACCTGCCCGATCTCCATCATACTATGCTCATAGTATGAGCAGTTTTTTGGAATTGTCAATATAATGTAATGGTATAACTAGATTCGAAGAATCTTTCCTGCTTCCATGATTCTATAGAATTTTTTGATTGTTCATTCATGAACCATCATCATATATATATGACGAAGCATAGGATCCCTGAAGGGCGTGATTTGTCCGACAAAAAAAGGTCAAATCCCATCCCCATTTCTTCCATTTTTTTCACTCATTGATTCGCGCATCGTTAAGATGAGATATGCCTATTATCTTATCTCTATCTCACACTAACACTAAGCCAGGAAGAAATGATCGAATTTTTTTTCTTTTTTTTTTTTTTTATAAGAATTGGGTTCGGGGTACGAGTCGAATTCCTTCATCACACGATTCGATGAAATATCTTGGATCTATGTCGGATTGGTACATGTATCATATCAATCAAGTGAATCTTGTCCTGATGGGTCAGGTCAATAAAAGCAAATAAATTAGGATCGGCCCTGAAACAATTCATTGCATTTATATTTATCAAATATAAATAATCATTTTACCTTTTACCCTAGAACTTCCTAGATAAATCCAATTTATTGCTTCTGAATGAGCCCCTCTGCGTATATGTATATATGTACATATAGTATATACATAGGTACATGCACTAAACTCATAGTGACTGGTGACTAATTCATGAATTGAAGAAAATGGGCCCTTTTAACTCAGTGGTAGAGTAACGCCATGGTAAGGCGTAAGTCATCGGTTCAAATCCGATAAAGGGCTTTTTCATGAAGCTCCAGTCTTAGTCTTCATTTTTCAGCGGAGAATAGAAATAGAGATATTTTTTTATTTGTAATAAAAAAACCCCGTGGAATGAGTTATCATTCTAATGAGTTATAGAATGAGTTATAGGTATAAAGTTGAACATTTGTTCATTAGAATGAAAATGCATTATGATGATTAAGTAATCGCACTTACACTTATTAGTAGGACTACTATGTCACTACAGGCTATACTTCTCCTCATGTTTCATTATTCATATTTTTTTTTGTACTGGGACATAGATATTCTAGATACCCAATCCCGATTATGAATCGCCAAACCAAAGTATTCCTACTTCTCCATTGTTCCAATCAAATCCACCGGAAAAATGAAAAATCAAGAAAATAAAAAGTAAGTGGACCTGACCCATTGAATGATGACTATATCAGCTATTCTGATATTCAAATTCGATAGAGATGAAATTGTAGCAGTGGGAGCGGACTTTATTTTTTTTTTTTTTATTTCCTTCGACCCCACAAGAATTTGTCGATATTTCCGATTGAATCTTCTTGTTACTGGATGTTCCATCGGAATAAATCACTATTTTTTTCCTCCACAGAGAAACGTTTATTCCGAGTCACAAGAACAATCTATTTTTCAATACCTTTCTTTGATTCCAGAAAAAGATCAGTTTATATCCATATAGGATATAGATATAGATATCAGAGGCTTCATGTATCAAATATTTCCATTTTGATACATCAGATAGTTTTGTTCCACCAATGCAATGGAGAACGAATGTGAGAAAGGGACTTTCACTCCAGTCTCCTATTATTGAATATTTCATATTTCATTTTGGGGCAGGGACAAATCGGGGAATTTTTCTTTTTTTTTTTTCTGCCGAATAAAGGTAAAGTAAAGAGAGAAATATTCGAAGTTTCTTTTTTGTTTTTTGGTTCGACCCGTGAAAAGATATACTCTGAATTTTAGATTCATCCGAAGGAAATAT